ACAACCGATCCTAAGAAGAACAAAAGGCCTTGGACACGTAATGGATCTTGAAGTACTATTTCCGCATCCCCCTGACCAAATCCACCCACATTAGGATTACTCGTTAATGGTTGATCGAGTTTAATGGATTCGCCCTCTGAAACAAGAAGTTCTAGGCCTCGAGGGATAATATCAATCACTTCGCGTCCATTCGATGCATCCACTATGGTTATTTCGTATCCCCCTTTTTCTTTTCGTAAAATTTTGCTTAGTATCCCTCCTGCCGTAGCATTATAAACTGTATTGTTACTTTTGCTACCATCAGGATAAATCTGACCCCTTCCCCTGTTTCCACCTACGTATATAGGATATTTTAAGAAGTGAACATCTTTATTAGTAGCAGGGTCTGGGGCAAGAATAGGAAAGGTTATTTCACTATATTTTTGACCAGGAACAGGACCTATTACAAGAATATTTTTTTTATTGGGGCGATAATTCTGAAAAGACAGATTTCCTATCTTTTCTTTCATCTCGGGTGAAATACGATCGGGGGGGGCTAATTCAAATCCCTCCGGTAAAATAAGAACAGCTCCCACATTCAAAGCTCCTTTTTTACCATTAGCTAGAACTTGTTTTAGTTGCATATCATAAGGAATTTTAACAACTGCTTCAAATACAGTATCAGGAAGTACCGTTTGTGGAACCTCAATATCCACGGGCTTATTAGCTAAATGGCAATTGGCACATACAATACGCCCAGTTGCCTCTCGTGGATTTTCATAATTCTGCTGGGCAAAAATCGGATATGCACTTGAAATGGATGCCCAAGTTATTATATATATCATGAGTGAGACAGATATGGAGCGAGTAATCTCTTCCCTTATCCAAGAAAAGGTATTTCTAGTTTGCATGGTCCAATCATTTATCCCGAAAATTTCTACAATAAAGTTAGGTAGGTCGATAATATACTTCCCTAGCCACAATTCTGCTATTTACATTTACTGAAAAAAAAATCTTTTGTGTTGAAATATACAAGGAATCCCTCATGGGTAAAAAGAGTAAAGTAAATACGACTTTGATTTGGTTATGATGTATAAGGTACGAGAGATTAAAATTGGATCAGTGAATCCTTTTTTAGTCGTTTATTGCATGATAAATCACTACAAGTGACGGAGATACACGATTTAAATAACGAAAGATCCAATATTTAAAAACTGTATCAAGAATGACTGGAAAGGTAGAAACTAGACCAGATAAAATTTGCTCATAATGAGCAAACCCAAAATCTTTGTAAATATAACCAATCATTAATTCCCAACCGTGAGGCGAATGGAATCCGATACATAAATCAGTTAATAAAAGAATCGAAAAAGCTTTAATTGTATCACTTAAATTATATAGGAATTCTTGAACCCAAGAATTCAGAATAAAAAGCTTTTCCTTACCCCAAAAGGAATAACCACTTAGAATAACGAAAGATATTAGATTTGTCGAGAAGTGCAAGATTGTATGGATACGATACTCATTGTGTATCTTGATGAATTGGATCGTTTCTTTGTGGATTCCTAGACGAAATTGTTGTAAATCGGTTTCTGGGTATTCCTTTATCATTTCATCGAGCTGGAATAGTTCCTCTAATTGTATGAATTTTTCTAGAACACTTTTTTCTTGAATATCATTCAAAAAAGTTTCGCATTGTCTAGTATTCCACCAATTAGTAATCCAAGTTTTCAAACTTTTATTACAGCAGAGAGAGATCAACCAGGGCAAAAAGACTATAGATGTAAAATAAAAAAAAGGAATTAATGCTTTCTTTTTTGCCATTTTGAATCTGTGAATTGTTAATGAACCTACCTCATTTGTTGATTCTATTAGATCTAATATTTCTATCGAGCATGAGTTTCTATTCTAATTCGAATAGAATGTAGTGAGCCTATGAATCCATTTTCTCTTTTTCTGTTGATTCAATACTGAGTCTTTGCTTTGAATCTAGAAAGAATACAGAAATAGACTCAGAATACACTTCCAACTTGAATCAAGAAAAAATTGGGGTTTCCAGGATGTTATTCCCCCCTTTTTCGATCAATACTAATTTCGAGACGAAGAAACTCCTTTTCTTTTCTATCAAATATATCAAAAAAACGAGCATAAAAGAATAGATGAATATTCAATTGACAAAAAAAAAAGAAAGAAATTCTTTAGTTTTTTCTTCCTACTGCCAAAGCATTTAGTCTTTTAAAAGTAATTCATTTCAAAATACTTCAATTGGTACACGCAAGAAGTAAGCCAATTCAGCAGCTTTTTGCTCAATTTCTCGTGTAGTAAAATTCTCATCAGTACGAATTAAAGGAATAGCCCCTTGACCTCGAATTTCCATATAAAGGACACGCCGAGCAGAAACACCCTCTTTAACTTCTATTCTGATGGACTGAATATCTTTCATAAAGAATCGTAAAAAGATGCGACGACTTTTTCCAGGAAATCCCCAACGAAAAATACGCACTATTCCTTCTTTTCGGTCGAAAAGATCATAACCACTACCCACATTCCACAAAATAGTGCACCACAAATAGCAACTAATAAAGAGACCAGCGATCCCATAGAAAGACATCACAATCCCTTGTGGAAAAAAAATGATTTGCTGAGACGGAAATAACGATATAACATTTCTACCAAGATAACTGGAAGTTCCAACCAATAAGAATCCTAATGAACCTAAAAATAGGATAAAGGCCCAGCAGAAATTACTTGTTTTTCGAGACCCCGTTATAAATTCTATCCATATAGATTCTGATCGCCAACTCATATATATTAGATCCAGTTATACAATTTTTTGGAATTGAGAAAATATGACTTTCCTTTTTTTGTTTTCAAAGTAACTCTCATCAACTATTTTGTTGTGAACCTTTAGGAGTAATTCATAGAATTGTTTATATCTTAAATAATAACATCTCCTTCCTTTATATGATCCCCTATAGCTATATACATACAAATAAATAGATTGACTTGAATTTCATACATTGGCCCGATGATGATTCATTTTTTTCAAAAAAGCGCAAATTTATTTACGTTTACACATGCATAAGAGCTTTTTTTATTTATGTTTGTAGGAATCTATGTGTTATACAATATTCTACCAAATGGGTCTTATCGAATCAAAGTTTTTAAAATAAAAAAAGGAGTGATACGATTAGGTCTCAGCCGATCTAAAAAATCTTATTTTTTTGAATATGAAGAAATAAAGAAGCCATTGCAATTGCCGGAAAGACTAGGCCTACTAAAGGCACAAAAATAGAGGGTAAGTTATTGAAAGTTGTCATAAAATGGGTACCTCAATTTAATATTTGTACCTGTTATTGTTATATTCTGAATTCTAAAGATATCTTAGAATATCTTGTATTTTTATTATTTCTATTATATATATTATATAATTATACTAAGTATCTTTAAGTAAATATATATCTAATACTAATATACAACCTAATAGAAATATATAGAATAGAACCTAATAGAAATAGAATAAAAAAATAGGTACAAGAAACGCCAAACTAAATAAATGGACTTATTAATCTTTCAAAATAAAATAGATGTATCATAATCCCCTTGTTAGATTTATTATTCTTTTTGTCTTATAATAGTCATTAATAAAGATAAAAAGATAAAAATTTATTCCATTACAAATTTCTACAAAATGGAAGACTCTCTATAGATCTGTATATATCTCTATTTGAATTATCTATACATATGCAAGCAAGGGAGGAAAACATATGCAAGCAAGGGAGGAAAATGAACTTTTTTTTATTTGTCTAGTCTAATTTGAACTTCCCCAAAGCAAAAATTCACTTTTTAGCTTGTTGATAGAGGTTTACTGAGTAGTAAACAAGAATATCGATAAAAAAAAAAATGATTCGAAAGAAAAATGAATTTTTCAGGGTTTTCGTTTAATTCTGATAAACTAACCGTTCTATTTGATTTAATTTTTGTTCAAAGGAAAAAAAGCATGGAGCTGAAATAACTCGCTCAGAACACCTTTTAAAAGATTACGTGGTACAATTGCATCCAATAAGCCCTTACGTAATAAAGATTCAGCCGCTTGTGAACCTTCAGGCACGGCTTTTTTCAATGTTTGTTCAATTACTCTTTTACCCGCAAATGCAATATAGGCATAGGGTTCGGCAATAATGATATCCCCCAACATACCAAAACTAGCTGTCACCCCACCGGTAGTAGGAGATGTAAGAATTGATATATAGAATAACTTTTTACTTGATTGATAATCACATAAAACTGAAGAAATTTTAGCCATTTGCATCAAACTTAAACTTCCTTCTTGCATTCGTGCTCCTCCGGAAGAACACACTAAAATAAGAGGTAAACATTGATTGGTAGCATACTCGATCAAACGAGTTATTTTTTCGCCTACTACGGATCCCATACTACCCCCCATAAACTGAAAATCCATAACCCCAAGGGCTACCGGAATACCGTTTAGTTGACCTGTACCTGTTTGAACAGCGTCAGTCAATCCTGTAGTTTTTTGAGCAGAGTCAATACGATTTTTATAAGGTTCCTCCTTCGAATGAAATTTAATGGGATCCGCAGAGACCATGTCTTCATCCATAGGATTCCAAGTACCCGGATCAATCGAAAGCTCGATTCTCTCTGAACTACTCATTTTCAAATAATGTCCACATTGTTCACAAACATTCATTTTGACTTTCTTATACATTAATCCATAACAATTGTCGCATTGAATCCACAATTGATTGTAGTTTTGAGTTATATCGAAATCCTTAGAACTTATTAAATTACTACGATTCCTATTAGTTCTTATCTTGTAATTTTTTCTTTCACGAATCTTTCCACTTTCACTACAAATGAAATTATAAATGTAACTTTCATTGGAATTATTACTATCGCTTAAAAAGTTACTATCAATACAGATGTGAGAACGAAAATAAGAATCAATGCAACTATTAATGTGATTAGTACAATTATATTTAGTATCCTTAATGTAAGGA